CGTTTGGCCGAGGACTTCCAAACACATCGTAAGCTAAACCCGTACTGACGAATAACCAACCCGCAATAAATAGGGAGGGTATAGTAATGCTATGAATGACCCAGTATCGAATACTGGTAATAATATCAGCAAAAGAACGTTCTCCCGTGCTTCCAGACATGCTGAGCTCCACAAATTCTTTCTTGTACATTCAAAAAGGGAATCGATTCTGTGAAAGATGAAAGGGATCAGTAAATTGAAAACAAAACTACTGATATTGCATCTTTGTAAGATCGTCAATCTTATACCAAAGGTGTATTTAGAGTATATCTACTCAGTATAGCTATCCTTCCTCTGGCACAGCAACGCAGTCTCAATTAGTACCGAAATGCTACATTTCCCTTTTTGTTCTTTGGATATGCATAAACTTTATGTTATGGAATAAATTAATACAATATAAAATTCCTCAAATTATTTATAATATTTCAAGATTTCCATTATGGATTTCGTAATAGATAGAGATAGAAAGTCAAGATCTTGAGAAAGTGTGAATCCATGGGTTTTAACTAATTCATGTAAAGATATTATCATATTTACACAATTCAATTATATGCAAAATTTATAAACCCTTTTTATGGTTAAAGATTTTTTTGTTAGAATACTTTCATTTACTTAGCTTAGTTGGTCATACAATACATAATACAATAAATAATAAATAGATTATGATATGATAGTGTGTTTGATGAAAAAACCTAAAATAGTTAGAACAATCAATTACAGAATATGGGCGATGCAACAACCGTTGTTGCCAAAGCAAGGTTATTTCTTGACTGAACTACAAAGATAGAACTCTATGATTATGATATGGAAAGACAGAGTGTAGAAGCTAAAAAGATACTGGAAGTTGCTCATCTTCAAATTGAGTTGGACCTGAAATGAAATAAATAAAAAGGGGGTATCGGGCCTGGGCCGTCCGATCGAAAAGAAAGTGGATTAAATCCTATTGAAAATAAATGATTCAAATTAAAATTATTTTAAAATCCAATTATTCTTTTATTCAAAAATGACTGAATTTTTTTTTTTAGTTATTAGTTATACGATAGAGTTTTTATTACTTTCACTTAACTCACGAATTGCACAATGAATCTGTTGATTTGGAATCACATGACCGGTTGATGTCACATCAGAGCAATCGATTTTTTCTACTATGTAATTCTATCTTTTTTAGTGCTATCTATAATGACTGATCAATTAAGATGGAACTAAGTTAATATTGTCTACTGTCAATAGTTTTTCTTACTGTCGTATCTGGGAAAATTGAAACTTAGGTAAGTGTTTTATCAACATATGTAGTAAAAGAACATATCTAATTTAGCCCTTTCATGTCTACTATAACTAGTTATTTCGGTTTTCTATTAGCTGCTTCAACTATAACCCCAGCTCTATTGATTGGTTTGAACAAGATACGACTTATTTGAAATAAATTGAATGAACAATTTATAAAAATAAGTATTTCTCTTAAATGCCAGGTCTTCCATAGTCCCGCGGGAATTGCCAATTCTCGGTTATTGAGATTCGCGAACAATTTAGATTAATATTTAGGGATAGATCTTACCTCTCTTTTTATTCTCTCAAACAAAAAATAGAAATGATTGAAGTTTTTTTATTTGGAATCGTTTTAGGTCTAATTCCTATTACTTTGGCAGGATTATTCGTAACTGCATATTTACAATACAGACGTGGTGATCAATTGGACCTTTGATTGAATAATATATTTTTTGATTGACCTCCTATCCTACTCCTTGAAAGGAGGTCAAATTAAAGTTTATTAAGTTATTTTATTGTATGTGATTCGACATAACATCACGCTCTATAGGATTTGAACCTACGACATCGGGTTTTGGAGACCCGCGTTCTACCGAACTGAACTAAGAGCGCTTTCTTATGACAGGGGATACGACTGTAAAAAAAAGAATTTCTATGTACCCAAAAATATCTTGCAAACACCTAGTATAGTATGCAAAAATTTAAAGATTATATAGCCAATTTTAAAATTTAATCAATCTCGAGTAATCTCCCGTTACTGCCCATTTTAGTAGAAGTAATAGGTAGGGATGACAGGATTTGAACCCGTGACATTTTGTACCCAAAACAAACGCGCTACCAAGCTGCGCTACATCCCTTTTAAAAATTGTTTTACAATGTCATTGTACAAAATCCTTGTCTTGTTTTCCACATTTTTATTTTCTTCTTGATTTTAGACTTTATTTATTATATTAAAATATTGTATTTATATTATATACATCTGAAACCTAACGCATGAAAAAATTAATATTTATCGATAACACTCAGGCTTTTTTTTTTTTAAGGACAAGAACATTGGCTCGTTCATTGTACTTAGTTAGGAATTCTGCATAAAAATAAATACAAATGATCTTGAACTACGACATCTGCTCATATATATAATCTATGTCTATGTTTTACAATAAACAATAAAAAGGAGGATTTTCAATGCGAGATATAAAAACATATCTCTCCACGGCACCTGTGCTAAGTACTCTATGGTTTGGGTCTTTAGCGGGTCTATTGATAGAGATTAATCGTTTATTCCCAGACGCCTTGTCATTTCCTTTTTTTTGATTCTAGTTATTAATATGCAAAAAATAAATAAATTTAGAGATTTAATTCTATAGTGGCGTGATTAAAAAAAAAATGTATTAAACCCAAGCAAAAAGTTGATCTAATAAAATGATATTTGGAAAAACATAAATGGAAATGCGGGTCCAGTCTAGGAGAGGCTCCACGAAATCATAACATAGTAAAGAAGATACATAAATGAAATATTGGTATTAGTATTAGGAATAATTGAGAGTTAGAAAAAAATTGTATTACTTAAAATTATATATAATATTATAATATATAATTGATATTTAAATAAAATTAAATAAAAAAATATATATCTTCAATCTATATTAATTTTAATTATTACTCTTAATTAATTCAATTAATTAATATTAATTACAATGAAATCTTTAGAAAATTAATTTCAAATTAGTAACTTCTATTAATTTTTTGTTCTTTTTATTTTAAGATCGAAAAAGAAAGAAAAGTTAAGTCGATCCAAAGGGGGTTCATGGCCAAGGGTAAAGATGTAAGGGTCATAGTTATTTTGGAATGTACTTGTTGTTGTGCTCGAAATGGTGTCAATAAAGAATCGCGGGGTATTTCTAGATATATTACTCAAAAGAATCGACACAATACACCCAGTCGATTAGAATTGAGAAAATTTTGTCTTTATTGTCACAGGCATACGATTCATGGGGAAATAAAGAAATAGATCGAACGGAACATAACATATGTGCAATCTTTCCATTCCAACTCAAAGAGCAGAAAGAGGAAGAACATATAACATAATCATAATATAATACAAATTATATTAAAATTATAAATTATACAAATAAAACCCTACTTCGGCCGGATCTGAAATTAATAAAGAAATAGAATTTTAGAAATAAGGAATAAACCATGGATAAATCTAAGCAACCTTTTCGTAAATCCAAGCTTTCTTTTCGTCGGCGTTTGCCCCCAATTGTCTCGGGGGATCGAATTGATTATAGAAACATGAGTTTAATTAGTCGATTTATTAGTGAACAAGGAAAAATATTATCTAGACGGGTAAATAAATTGACCTTGAAACAACAACGATTAATTACTATTGCTATAAAACAAGCTCGTATTTTATCTTCGTTACCTTTTCTTAATAATGAGAAACAATTTGAGAGAACCGAGTCGATCCCTAGAACTGCGGGTCCTAGAGCCAGAAATAAATAGGCATATTCCTCAATTGACTCAAAACTCCAATTGGAATTCAAGCTCAAATAGATTGGATGTTTTGCTCGAAAAGGCCCAGATTAATTCTTGTCTTATAAGAAACAAAAAAAGGGGGATAAGCAATTTTTTTTATTGAAGCATGTTCGTTCATTCCTACTACTTTTCTTATCTTAAATTTTATCTCAATTTAGTTTATTCTATCTTCCCGGAGTTCATTCTCCGGGGAATTCTTGTTCAATCATTCCTGTATATTACTTTCTAATTTCCTTTATTTTATGATTTTATTGGAAATCATGTAAAGACAATTCTTATTTGATATAGCTATTTGCGCAAGTATTTTACGATTAAGAAGCAATTGCCCCTTGTATAGATTGTGTATTAATCGACTATAACTATGGAATACTTTATTCTCGCGAGTTACTGCATTTATCCGAGTGATCCACAAACGACGAAAATTTATCTTTTGCCTGCCCCTATCTCGATGAGAGGAAACCAAAGCTCTCATTTTATGTTGAGTAATTGTTCGTGTAAGTCTTGAATGAGCCCCTGTTGATGCAAATACACGAATTTTTGTTCGACGTCTCCGAGCTGTATACCCTCGTTTAACTCTGGTCATTGAATCAAATTAAACTTTAATGAATAACTAATTGAATTCTCTTCTTTCAGTCATTATTTGTCCCCCCGGTCGGTTAATAACAAAACGGATTATTCCGATATATAAAATATAAATTCCAATGGCTTTTGCTACTATGACCTTCCCAACCACTATTTTTTATTTTTATTCTTTCCAGGCCAGACATTTGGTTCACCTGGAACTAAGAAATTCTACCAAATACTATACAAAAAAATAGTGGGTTCCTTCGTTTCTATGGTTACTTCTTAAACGGTGAGGCCCTCTCTATGCGCCGGAGCCTCATCTCTCATTTAATCAAATGGTATTGTTAACTTGTATAGTTAACATTCTTTGGCTCTACCCATTAATTATACAGTAATAGGCCTTTTCACAATAAGAGCTATCCATACAGTGACGGCATTTAATTATGAAAGTTGGCTAGGTAGCTGACCCTGTTAGTCCGTTCTTTCAAGAATATGGGCATAACCTTTTTGTTTTGCTTCTTATCCTTATAATACCATTTCCTCCGCTTAATGGATAACCATTTGCTACCAATGGAGAATTGCTTCTCATCTCAAATTGAGGTGGTTGGATTTGCACCAATGAAAACCATAAATTCCATACACAATATACAAACAAGAAACAATAAGGGTATATAATATATCCCCATTTTAGATAGTAAATGGCGTTCTTTTACTCTATCTATTCATTGGTATTAATCATTGATACTGGAAAAATTGTCTCATTTGCTCGAGCTCATGATCTGAACGAGTCGCACATACACCCTAGTACATGTTCCTCGACGCTGAGGACATCCTCGAAGAGCGGGGGATTTCGTGACATTTTTTATTGGCTGTCTTGTGTTTCTAATAAGTTGTTTAATAGTTGGCATATCGGATATATAAAATTATATTATAGAATGGGTTGGTTTAGATCGATCTTAACCCGATTGATGATTATTAATTATTTCGATTCAATATAAGATATCAAATCGTGTAAAATTAGAATTATGGTTGAAAATAAAACGGAATCATGGATTTATACGAAATCCGAAGTATTTTCATTTTCAACCGCTACAAGATCAACAATGCCATGGGCTTGGGCTTCTGTTGCCGACATAAAAACATCTCTTTCCATGTCTTCGGATATAACCCACAAAGGGTTGCCTGTTCTTTGTACATAAACTTTTGTGAGGTTTTCGCGAAGTTTCAGCAGTTCTTCCGCTTCCAGGATAAATTCTCCTGCCTGTGCCTCATAAAAAGAACTAGCAGGTTGGTGAATCATAACCCTGATGATATTGAGATAACATCATGAATGGTTCTTCTATCTCGCATGATGGGATTTAAATTAAAGGGATAAAAAAAGAAGAAAAAAATAGAATTGAACAACCGTACAGGCACCTTTTGTGCATTGCATACGGCTCTGCAATGGAATTTACTAACCCCCTCCCTCCTCCAGAGAAGAGGGGAAGAAATAGAATCTATCCGATCCAGCCAGATCGTTGAATAATCCATTTGCCATCCTTCTTTTCATAAGAGTAAAAAAATACTACGATGGTTCTGTTGCTTTATATTAGATATTTATATATTTATCTAGTTTGTGATTTGGCAATCCCAAAGTGTCTTTCTGATATGATCAAATAAGGAAAAAATGATTTGTGACGCTAAAATGTCCTCCCGACACATAAGATAAAATCGCATTTCATACTACTATCTCGATACAAAATCTCATGTTATAAAAAACAATAATGGTTTGTTCATATCGAACTCAAAGTGCCATGCTATTATTACTTAATTTTTCCTAATTCGATTATTTATATTTGATATGGCGAAGGCATAGTCTTTTTTTTTTTTTTTTAACTCATTGGCGCCAAGCGTGAGGGAATGCTAGACGTTTGGTAATTTCTCCTCCAACCAGAATGAAAGATCCCATTGAAGCAGCTAATCCCATGCATATTGTATGTACATCGGGTGGCACAAATTGCATAGTATCATAAATGGCTATTCCTGGTATTACCCATCCGCCGGGAGAGTTTATAAACAAATAAAAATCCCTAGTATTATCTTCTATACTGAGATATACCATGAGACCCACAAGTTGATTGGAGATCTCGCTATCAACTTCTTGGCCTAAAAAAAGTAATCTTTCTCGATGAAGTCGGTTGATTAGGACAAAATTGTATCCCTTAGGAACCGTACGTGCACCTTTGGATGCATACGGTTCAAAAAATTGCGAAAAAAAAAAAATCAATCAATGTATCAATTACATTTATTTTTTTTTTTTGTAACAGGTTTTTTTTTGTTTTTATAAAGAAGGGCTTTTCTTCGATTTTTCAAAAACATGAGTTTTGGTTCCCTTTCTCTTCCTTATCAAAAAAAATTATTGAACTTATTAAACTAACCTCTCATTGATGTATTATTTCATCGAAATTCAAATCACGATGTCATTTTCTTGTTCTTGAATGGGCCCTTTCAATTCTTTTAGGTTCGTGTTCTACTCCGGGTAAAGATTTGTCCAAATTCTATTTGCACATATAGGGCAAATTATCTCAGTACCGCTTCTTTTTTTTTTTTTTATGTTTCATTTCATGCTTTCCCTCAAATTATTCCATGTATTCATCTTATTATTCCATAGCCATTCAATGGCAATTTGAGATCACTCCTAATAATATATAGAAAGCATAAATTAAATATAAATAAAGAATGTTTATGATACAAATAGTAATCATATATATTACCAATTTGATATTTTATGAACGGAGCCTGGATACTTTATTTTATCGTTACAAGTTAACCATAAATTCTTAATAATATTGATCCCCAATATAAATGGATCTAATTGCACTTCACGCTCCGAATAATTGATGGTTCAATTAATATTTCTTGGGCGAAACGGAGGATATCCCGATCGGTGGAGACAACGGGTAAACCCCATATGACCTAATATATCTGACAAGCCGCACTATACGTCAACCCAAATTGCGTCTTCCTCTCCAGGATTCCGAAAAGGTACTTTTGGAACACCAACGGGCATTAAATTAAAGAAAAAAGTTAAGTACTATACTTCACTTTAATATGGAAACGTACCAATGAATTTATTGTCTTCATTTTTTTCTGTTTATTCTATTTTAAACATAAATTTGGATACATGGATTGGGTGAAGATTTCCGGAAGAAGACAGAATGAATAAAGAATTTTCACGAGCGGGTCGATCATTTGAATGATAAACAAGTATCTACGCATTCATTCTACAAAAAAAAAGGGGGCCCAACCCCCATTGCGTATTGGTACTTATCGAGTATAGAATAGATCTGCTTCTCTTTGTTCTTACGAACAAAATTGTTCCGTTATTTTCAATGGAACGAAATAAATCTTAACCCTTTCTTATACAAAATCTACTGAAAAGGTTAGGTACATAACATAGTATAGTCTTTTCAATGCGATAAAGTTACATAGTGTCCATTTTTCTTTGATATTTGATAAAAAAGGGGTATTTCCATGGGTTTACCTTGGTATCGTGTTCATACTGTCGTATTGAATGATCCCGGTCGGTTGCTTTCTGTCCATATAATGCATACAGCTCTAGTTTCTGGTTGGGCCGGCTCGATGGCTCTATACGAATTAGCAGTTTTTGATCCTTCTGACCCGGTTCTTGATCCAATGTGGAGACAGGGTATGTTCGTTATACCCTTTATGACTCGTTTAGGAATAACTAATTCATGGGGTGGGTGGAATATTTCAGGAGGAACTATACCGAATCCGGGTATTTGGAGTTACGAAGGTGTGGCAGGGGCACATATTGTGTTTTCTGGCTTGTGCTTCTTGGCAGCTATCTGGCATTGGGTGTATTGGGATCTAGAAATATTCTCTGATGAACGCACCGGAAAACCTTCTTTGGATTTGCCCAAGATTTTTGGAATTCATTTATTTCTCTCAGGGTTGGCTTGCTTTGGCTTTGGCGCATTTCATGTAACAGGCTTGTATGGTCCTGGAATATGGGTGTCCGATCCTTATGGGCTAACTGGAAAAGTACAATCTGTAAATCCAGCGTGGGGCGCAGAAGGTTTTGATCCTTTTGTTTCGGGAGGAATAGCCTCTCATCATATTGCAGCGGGTACATTGGGCATATTAGCGGGTTTATTTCATCTTAGTGTCCGTCCGCCTCAACGTCTATACAAAGGATTACGTATGGGCAATATTGAAACTGTACTTTCCAGCAGTATCGCTGCTGTTTTTTTCGCAGCTTTCGTAGTTGCTGGAACTATGTGGTATGGTTCAGCAACTACCCCAATTGAATTATTTGGCCCCACTCGTTATCAGTGGGATCAGGGATACTTCCAGCAAGAAATATATCGAAGAGTTGGCACAGGACTAGCTGAAAATCTGAGTTTTTCAGAAGCTTGGTCTAAAATCCCCGAAAAATTAGCTTTTTATGATTACATTGGTAATAATCCGGCAAAAGGGGGATTATTCAGAGCCGGCTCAATGGACAGCGGGGATGGAATAGCTGTTGGATGGTTAGGACACCCCATCTTTAGAGATAAAGAAGGCCGCGAGCTTTTTGTACGTCGTATGCCCACTTTTTTTGAAACATTCCCCGTAGTTTTGGTAGACGGAGACGGAATTGTGAGAGCCGATGTTCCTTTTAGAAGGGCAGAATCCAAGTATAGTGTCGAACAAGTAGGTGTAACTGTCGAGTTCTATGGTGGCGAACTCAATGGAGTCAGTTATAGTGATCCTGCTACTGTGAAAAAATATGCTAGACGCGCCCAATTAGGTGAAATTTTTGAATTAGACCGAGCTACTTTGAAATCCGATGGTGTTTTTCGGAGCAGTCCAAGGGGTTGGTTCACTTTTGGGCATGCTACATTTGCTTTGCTCTTCTTTTTCGGACACATTTGGCATGGCGCTAGAACCTTGTTCAGAGATGTTTTTGCTGGTATTGATCCAGATTTGGATTCTCAAGTAGAATTTGGAACATTCCAAAAACTTGGAGATCCAACTACAAGAAGACAAGTAGTCTAATAGAATATTACTCTGGTATCTTTCGTCTCCACTTTTTTTATTTGATGACATTTTGATGACATAAGGTACCAGAAAAATCGTGACTTGATTGAATCGCCATCTTTAATTCTTTCCCTTTCTTTACTATAGTAAATGATCCAAAATGAATAGGTGTGGAAGCTATAATTGTAAACCACGATCAAATCTATGGAAGCATTGGTTTATACATTTCTCTTAGTCTCGACTTTAGGAATAATTTTTTTCGCTATCTTTTTTCGAGAACCACCTAAGGTTCCGACTAAAAAATGATTTTTGATCATCTTAATTTGAAGTAACGAGCCTACCATTGGTAGGCTCATTACTTCAATTAGTCCCCGTGTTCTTCGAATGGATCTCTTAATTGTTGAGAGGGTTGCCCAAAAGCGGTATATAAGGCGTACCCAGTAAAGCTTACAAGTAAACCAGATATGAAGATGGCGACTAGGGTTGCTGTTTCCATTTCTAGATAATTTAAGGATCACAATGGATCTACGATAAGATCGTTTATTTACAACTACAACCAAATGGTATACAA